TGGTGACACGAGGATTTTCAGTCCTCTGCTCTACCAGCTGAGCTATCCCGGCCATTCATTCACCTTTCTGGCGCATCGTCTTCTCATTTCATTTTACTCGATAACTCGGGTTTATGTCAATTAAAAAAAAGGACGAAAAGTATTACAAAGTCTTATATGCGTACCGGAATCCCTTGGGTTTTCCAAATTTGTTTATAATTTTTTTTAAGTTTTACTACGGGTAATAAAATAATATGAATTGTTAATCACGAAACTGAGCACTCCTTTCTCAAAAATATTAATTTGTACGTCTATCATATATTACAAGGCTTGTGATAAGAGAAAAACATTTCTGTTCCTATGCATTTTGAAAAGAAAAAATGAGGGGTATAACCACCTTCAACTCGTTAATGAAAAAAAAATAACTACTTAAGGAGTAAAAAATCTTTTGGGGATAGAGGGACTTGAACCCTCACGATTTTTAAAGTCGACGGATTTTCTTCTTACTCTAAATTTCATTGTTGTCAGTATTGACATGTAGAACGGGACTCTATCTTTATTCTCGTTCGATTAATAAGTTTTTCCAAAGATCTATCAGACTATGGAGTGAATCATGTGATAAATGAATATTTGATTCTTTTTTCAACTTGAAATCGATTGATATAGTATATTTGTCACCCTTTTTGGGTTGAGGTTTTGACGTAAGAATTCTTAGAACAACACAGTCAACCTCATTTGTTAGAACAGCTTCCTTTGAGTCTCTGCACCTATCCTTTTTTTCTTGCTTTCGGAATCCTTCTTTTTTTGCTTTTGAAAAAAGGAGTTGGCTCAGGATTGCCCATTTTTTTTAATTCCAGGGTTTCTCTGAATTTGAAAGTTTTCACTTAGTAGGTCTCCATACTAAGGCTCAAGCCAATTAAGTCCGTAGCGTCTACCGATTTCGCCATATCCCCTTTATTGTTTTATTTTCAGATTAGGATCTCCGTGTCATGTTCTTCGCTTTTATTCTTTCATTTCTGACGGAACCGTCGAATTCATTAGATTTGATATGGATTACTATACCGAAAAAGAGTTTCTCCTCTTTTTTTTTCATTTTTTGTCTATCTTCTTTCATCTATATCAGAAGTCTATATTTGCATTTGATTTGGTCTAATCAGAAATGATTCTATCATTTCTGTAGCTACAATTCAATATTGAGGGATATATACCCTATATATCCTCCGCACTGTTCATTTTCGCATGCAATTTTTAATACTCAAAGGGTCGATTCTTTTTTTGTCATCATGGTCTACGAATGCAAGCAGAAGAATATCTTATTATGTTAAGATAATCCGGAGTTCATCTTTAGCGATTCGAATTTGTTTATTCTTTTTTATTGTAGGTTTTCGTAAGGCAGACTCTTATAACTATAATCGTTATCTATCTATTTATTATATTAAAGTTCCAGATATAATTATTCTAGTTCCAGATATAATGAAAATTGTCATAATGCTTTTTTTATTTCGATTTGAAATGCATTTTCAAATTCATAGCTCTACTCAAAAGATAAATAGAATTTCCTATAATTGCTAAATTTAATTGAAATAGAATCTAATTGTTATAGACGAAAAATAGAATATACATTATATTCTATACATAGAGAGAAATAAGCTAAATTCAATATTTCTATTGATTTGAAATATTTATTTGAAATTCATATTTTAAAAGAATAAAAATCAATAGAAATAAGCCTAAACTAAAATATAGTTTATTGAATGACAGTGCATGTAGAATTTCTGGTAGCCCGCTTAGCTCAGAGGTTAGAGCATCGCATTTGTAATGCGATGGTCATCGGTTCGAGTCCGATAGCCGGCTTTTTTTCTATTTTTCTTTATATATATATATATTTTTATTTGAAATCGAAGAACACAGAAAAGAAGGGGTGTCTTTCCCTTCTTCAAAACGATCTATTATGTCGAAGACACTTCCAACCAGGAATAAAAGCAAAGGGTTCAATCTCGGCAGACCAAATCCGAAAAAAAGTCTTTCTTTGCCTTTTTTTTTACTTACATATTTTAATTTGAATACAGAATATATAATATATATCAAAGGGTTTATCTATGATGTCTATACAATTCATGTCATTATTTATTTGACTACAACACTTCGGAATACAACCCTTCAGGGTATTTCGTTTCATTTATCATTTAGTTCAGTTTTAATTTAGTTTTTTTGTAAAATGGAATATATATATATAAATAGAAATAAAGAAAATAAATAAAGAAAGGAGTCTTTATGTCGCGTTACCGAGGGCCTCGTTTCAAAAAAATACGCCGTCTAGGGGCTTTACCTGGACTAACTAATAAAAGGCCTAGAGCCGGAAGTGATCTTAGAAACCAATCACGTTCCGGGAAAAGATCTCAATATCGTATTCGTCTAGAAGAAAAACAAAAATTGCGTTTTCATTATGGTATTACAGAACGGCAATTACTTAAATACGTTCGTATCGCCAGAAAAGCCAAAGGGTCAACAGGTCAAGTTTTACTACAATTACTTGAAATGCGTTTGGATAACATCCTTTTTCGATTGGGCATGGCTCCAACTATTCCTGGAGCTCGCCAATTAGTTAACCATAGACATATTTTAGTTAACGGCCGTATAGTAGATATACCAAGTTATCGTTGCAAACCCCAAGATACTATTATGGCAAGGGATGAACAAAAATCCAGAGGTCTAATTCAAAATTATCTTGATTTATCCCCCCGTGAGGAATTACCCAAACATTTGACTCTTAACCCATTCCCATATAAAGGATTAGTCAATCAAATAGTAGACAGTAAGTGGGTCGGTTTGAAAATAAATGAATTGCTAGTAGTAGAATATTATTCTCGTCAGACGTAGCCCTAAATAAAATACAAAGTAAAGGATTCGGACAATTTGGCCCCTTTCTTTTGCCAAAGTAAAATTACTTAAGGTTAAAAGTCAGGGGTTTGACCCAGATTTTCTCCCACTTATATATTCTATCCCATCCCGGGTTTTTCCTATTCATGTATCCTAGATTGGCATAAAGATTTTCACTACTTGTTTCTTATTTCCAGTATTTTACGTATCGCAGCAATTCGAAATAGAAGAAATATATATCAAAATAAAAGAAGGCTAACTCTTATATTCCAAAGTATTTCTTGGTGTTTGATTTGTTACAGTTCGAAATGTTGGCAAATTCAATTAGGTGTAAAGTACGGAAAGAGAGGGATTCGAACCCTCGGTAAACAAAAGCCTACATAGCAGTTCCAATGCTACGCCTTCAACCACTCGGCCATCTCTCCTACATAATGATTATGACTCAGAAACCGAAAAAATAGCGAGCCATTACTATGTTTATATTACTATTCGATTTTTGTTTGTATAGGTACAACTAGGACTAACGCACCACTACTATAACTAATAACTAAAAAGAATAGACAATTTTTTATCAAAAACCTTTTCTATCATAGAAAGCTTATTCGATTCTCTTTCTTTTCACCTTTCGATCATAATTAAATCAAAACTTGTTTTTGATCTGATCGAAAAATTCCTTGATTCTTCCGCTTCGATGAAAATGGAAGAGTTCCTATACTATTCCATTTGATTTGTATGAATTCGAATGGGATTCAACTATTTCTTATTGATTCGTGAAAAAGAAGCAATTTGTTGGGTATTTGGAACAATTGGAATAAATAGAAGTCTAAGTAGTAGTAAAAAATTTGTATCTTTATTGGAATTTTTTTGTTTATCTATTTTTATGTTATTTCGTACTGTACAAATTCTTTGTTTGTATAATCGTTTTCCCACAAGGGGAGATGAGAAGAATTTTAGAATGGATTGATACCTATGTCTAGATCGCGGATAAATGGAAATTTTATTGATAAGACCTTTTCAATTGTGGCCAATATCTTATTACAAATAATTCCGACAACTTCAGGAGAAAAAGAGGCATTTACTTATTACAGAGATGGTGTGATTTGATTTTCTTGATTATTTAGTTTCCTTTTACTGTTCCGAGTCTTATGAGAAAGGCACACGCTTCGGGATAGAAAGAACAAATATTCTTCTTCCATATTATAGAAATAAACCTACGCTTGTTGAAGGTGAAGTTTAGAACTACAACAATTCCTTCTGTCGTGTATCCCCGATTGATGCAACCTCAGATACTATCCTTCAGCTATCGATTTTAGTATTGAACGAAAGGTTACACCTTTGTGTTTTGTATTCCATATACATACGCGTCAATCCTACTTCCTAGTAATGTAATAATGGAATATAGTACCCATAGGCGGCATAGGGGAAGAAGCACTACACTTAGGAATCGACAACACGAAAGCTTTGTTAAAAATTACTTACCTATTCCCTTTCTTGTCTTATCTGGATTGGGACTACCAAGAGTGGTTGGGACAACAAACATCCATCTCGTTCGTACTTTGGATACCCGTATAACCATCGAAGACTGTTGAAGTGACTATTTCCTGGAAATTAGGGGGCGTTGAGGACAAAGGAATTGTTGGAGTTATCCTTTCTATTTAGTATCAAGACACTTGATTCTAGTAAAATCTCTTGCGCAAGAAGGTTGGCTAGAGATTTTTTGTAAAAACACTAGCCCCGCTCAGTTCATAATGAGAATGTTTTAACCCCTTTTTATTACATGTATTTTTAATTCTCATTATGCCTATTTAGGGGAGGAGCCGTATGAGGTGAAAATTTCACGTACGGTTCTGGAACGGAGATTCTTTGAATCGAATAGCGACCGTAACGGATGTCAGCTCAATCCGAAGGAAATTATGCGGAAGCTTTACAGAATTATTATGAAGCTATGCGACTAGAAATCGATCCCTACGATCGAAGTTATATACTCTATAATATAGGCCTTATTCACACAAGTAATGGAGAACATACGAAAGCTTTAGAATATTATTTTAGGGCACTAGAACGAAACCCATTCTTACCACAAGCGTTTAATAATATGGCAGTGATCTGTCATTACGTGCGGCTATCTCCACTATAGAAAG